GAGCCATCATAGTATTTTTGAACTCCTCCGAAAGGAAGGATGGCAATTTGATTATTTACCCATCTGAGTCTGATAGATTCTATTTTCTCTTTCTTCAATAGAAAGGAGGGGGGTCAATTTTCTTGTAGAGCCGTATGCACAAAAGATGCCTGTACGGTTGTTCAATTCTATCTTTTTTCTATTCTTTATCTTTCTTTTCTCTTTGCTTTATCATGCGAGATAGGGGAAGCTTTTATTTTGTTATATCATCAGGGTAATGATACATGAACCTTATAGTGCTTTTTATATGGCACAAGTAGGCGAATTTGTCATGGAAGCGGTAGAACTGATGAAACTGCGTGAAACCCTCACAAGGGTTTATGCAGAAAGAACGGGCAAACCCTTCTGGGTTGTACACGAAGATATGGAAAGAGATATTTTTATGTCAGCAACAGAAGCCCAAGCTTATGGAATTGTTGATTTTGTAGCGGTTCAAGGAAAATAACATGGATTTCGCGCAAATCTGTGATTTGAGATTTTATCTTCGAATTGAATATTCTATTAAATAGAAGTAATTCACCATCATTCGGTTAGGATCAATCTAAACCAACCCATCATATTATGTATACGATTCAACATGCCAACTATTAAACAACTTATTAGAAATACAAGACAGCCAATCAGAAATGTCACGAAATCCCCCGCTCTTCGGGGGTGCCCTCAGCGTCGAGGAACATGTACTAGGGTGTATGTGCGACTCGTTTAGATCATGAGCTGGCACAAAAGCAAGAAAACTACTTTTACAGTATCAATGATCAGTACCGGTGAATGGGATAGGATGGAAAAAGGAACTCCATCCATTATTAAAAAAAAAAAACTCTACCATATCCCTCTATTGTGTATGAAGTTTATGGTTTCCGTTGGTGTAAATCCAATCACCTGAATTTAAGATGATAAGAAATTCTCCATTGGTAACAAATGGTTATCCATTAAGCGGAGGAAATCTTATTTAAACGGACTAAGAGGGTCAGCTACCCAGCAAACTTTCATAATTAAATACCGTTACTGTATAGGTAGATCTGATTGTGAAAGACCTATTACTGGATAATTCATGGGTAGAGCCAAAGCGTGTGAACTATACAAGTTCCCAATAACATCAATTAGTTGATTAAATAGTAAATTAAAGTATAAAGTAAAGGCTCCGGTGTATAGAGAAGACCTCACCGTTTAAGAAGTAACCATAGAAACGAAGGAACCCACTATTTCTTTTTTTATTTCTTTTATTTACTATATTTTTGATACCTAGGAAAATACAATTTCTTAGTTCTGTCTTATTTCGCAGTGAAATACCTAAAAAAAAAAATCGTGGTCGGGAAGGTTAGAGTAGCCAAAGCCATTGGAATTTTTATTTTATACATTGGAAAAATTCGTTTTGTTATTAATAGACTAGGAAGGGGGAAAAGAATAACTGAAAGAAAGGCAATCAATTAGTTATTCGTCAAAGTTTCATTTATTCAATGACCAGAATTAAACGGGGATATATAGCTCGGAGACGTAGAACAAAAATTCGTTTATTTGCATCAAGCTTTCGAGGGGCTCATTCAAGGCTTACTAGAACTATTACTCAACAGAAAATAAGAGCTTTAGTTTCGGCTCATCGGGATAGGGATAGGAAAAAGAGAGATTTTCGTCGTTTGTGGATCACTAGGATAAACGCAGTAATTCGCGAAAGGGGAGTATCCTATAGTTATAGTAGATTAATACACGATCTGTACAAGAGACAGTTGCTTCTTAACCGTAAAATACTTGCACAAATAGCTATATCAAATAGGAATTGTCTTTATATGATTTCGAACGAAATCATAAAGGAAGTAGATTGGAAAGAATCCACCAGAATAATTTAAATGGAGTTACCCGGAGAATGAACTCCGGGAAGGTAGAGTAGAAATTAGTATGAGAAAGTATACTAAAGTAGTCAAAATGAATGAACACGTTCAATTCAATAAAAACAGATTTATTTTTTTCCGATTCATTTTTTCTTACGACACGATACTCAAATCTAGATTCACTCAAATCTAGATTCTTGTAATTATGATTCAAGTGAAGAAAAAGTAAGCCTATTTATTTCGGGCTTTAAAACCAGTAGTTCTAGCGGTCGACTCGGTTCTTTCAAATTGTTTCTCATTATTGAGAAAAGGTAACAAAGATAAAATACGAGCTTGTTTTATAGCAAGAGTAATTAATCGTTGTTGTTTCAAGGTCAATCTATTCACACGTCTTGATAATATTTTTCCTTGTTCACTAATAAATCGACTAATTAAACTCATGTTTCTATAATCAATTCGATCCCCCGATTGAATCGGGGGCAAACGCCTACGAAAAGATCGCTTGAATTTAAGAAAAGGTCGCTTGGATTTATCCATGGTTTGTTTGTTTAATTTATTCCTTATCCCTAAAATCCTATTTCTTCATTCTAATTCATTTTAAATCCACTCAAAATAGGATTTTTCAAAAATAGGAT